AAATCAATGGATAGTCTTGATGCTATTGGACATACCAGTGGAAGTGAAGAACCCATTCTAAATGGTACGGAGAAAAACATTTCTAGTCGGAGTGATAGTGGCAGTTATAGTTTCAGAAATGTTGATTATTTATTTGATATCAGGGATATTTGGAGTTTGATCTCTGATGACACTTTTTTAGTTAGGGATAGTAATGGTGACAGTTTTTCTGTATGTTTTGATATTGAAAATCAGATTTTTGAGATTGACAATGATAGTTCTTTTCTGAGTGAACTAGAAAGTTTTTTTTCTAGTTATTTAAATAGTGGGTCTAAGAGAAACAATCACAACTATTATCATTACATATATGATACTCAATCTAGTTGGAATAATCACATTAATAGTTGCATTGATAATTATCTTCGTTTTGAAGTCAGTATTAATAGTTCCATTTCGGGTGGTACCGACAATTACAGTGACAGTTACATTTATAGTTTCATTTGTACTGAAAATGTAACTGGTAGTGAAAGTGGGAGTTCTGGTATAAGAACTAGTAAAAATGGCAGTGATTTCAATATAAGAAGAAGATCTAATGATTTCGGTAGAAATCAAAAATACAGACATTTATGGGTTCAATGCGAAAATTGTTATGGATTAAATTATAAAAAATTTTTTAGGTCAAAAATGAATATTTGTGAACAGTGTGGATATCATTTGAAAATGAGCAGTTCAGATAGAATCGAACTTTCGATTGATCCGGGGACTTGGGATCCTATGGATGAAGATATGGTCTCTATGGACCCCATTGAATTTCATTCAGAGGGGGAACCCTATAGAGATCGTATCGATTCTTATCAAAGAAAGACAGGTTTAACTGAAGCTGTTCAAACAGGCATAGGTCAACTAAATGGTATTCCCATAGCAATTGGAGTTATGGATTTTAAGTTCATGGGAGGTAGTATGGGATCTGTAGTAGGCGAGAAAATCACCCGTTTGATCGAGTATGCTACTAATCGATCTCTACCTGTCATTATTGTGTGTGCTTCTGGAGGAGCGCGCATGCAAGAAGGAAGTTTGAGTTTGATGCAAATGGCTAAAATATCTTCCGCTTCATATAATTATCAATCAAATAAAAAATTATTCTATGTATCAATCCTTACATCTCCTACAACCGGTGGAGTAACAGCCAGTTTTGGTATGTTGGGAGATGTCATTGTTGCTGAACCTAATGCCTACATTGCATTTGCGGGCAAAAGAGTAATTGAACAAACATTGAATAAGACAGTACCCGATGGTTCACAAGCGGCTGAGTATTTATTCCATAAAGGCTTATTTGACCCAATTGTACCACGTAATCCTTTAAAAGGTGTTCTGAGTGAGTTATTTCAGCTCCACGGTTTCTTTCCCTTGAATCAAAATTCAAAAAATTAATAAAGTATAGTACTAAATTCAGTTATTTGTAGCGAACAAGTATTTAGTTCATCGTAATCAAAAAAAAACTAAAAAGAATGGTGTTTTCTTTGATGACATAAGTTCTACTTGTAATAAGAGTTAGAAGTTTCGGGTAATTACTTTTTAGTTTTTCCTCCAGATCTATTTTTTTATCCTACCTCTATTCATGATTAGTAATCACGAACCTTCTATCAACAGGATAAAAAAGTGAATTTCTCCCTCCGAGGAATTAGAATTAGGGAAAATAAAAAAAAATTATCTGGCCTTCTTACGCTTACGTATTAATATAGACAATAAAAATATCGAAATCAAAATAAAAAGAAATAAATATAAAATAGAGAATAGAAGTTATTTCTATATCTATCGATAACCCCCATTTTTTACTATGAATCCCCGTTTGTTGGATGGATCGAATTAGTTAGAGTCGCAAACTCCTAATAAAATCTTTTATTTTCATAATAAACTCCTTATTAGATTAGAAAGATAGAAAGAAATAAGGATGGGAAAAGAATAATAAAATTTATTAATAAAGCGAATTATCATACATATTCGTGTAGAAAGATGAATAGGTACACTTATTTTATTTAGTTCTACATTCCTTGCACTTATTAACTACTTATAAATATTAATTTCTAAATATTAATAAATTTAATAAATTATTAATAAATAATATTTTTATATATAATAAATAATATTTTTATATATAATAAATAATATAATATTATAAATATAATACAGTTTATGATATATACTTAGGATAGATATACTTATCATATCATAAGATATCTTTCTCTTTCTAATAGATAGAAATATTAAATCGAGGCACCCATTCTATGACAGATCTCAACTTACCCTCTATTTTTGTGCCTTTAGTGGGCCTAGTATTTCCGGCAATTGCAATGGCTTCTTTATCTCTTCATGTCCAAAAAAATAAGATTGTCTAGATCCGATGGGACCAAATCTCATCAATTTATTTCAACACTGGATCATAATACAGATATTTATTTAATGTAATATGGTACGATATGTGACTCTTTACGAACACAAATGAAAGAACTATTATGCATGCGGATACATGATATCCGCATAAATGCATGTATATGCAGGTATAGCTGGTTAAATTAAAAATGGATCGGCGAATATTTTATTTAAATGGAAAGTCAATGTATCTAACAAATTACTTCTAACGGTTTACATCAGAATAGTGCTAGTTAATGAAAGTTACTTCGGGATCAAGAAAGTAAAATTCATTTGGGTTATTCTCTCAATTCCAATCGAATGCAACTGGATCTAGTAGAGTATGAATTGGCGATCAGAACATATATGGATAGAACTTATAATGGGGTCTCGAAAAACAAGTAATTTTTTCTGGGCCTGTATCCTTTTTTTAGGTTCACTAGGATTCTTAGTGGTTGGAACTTCCAGTTATCTTGGTAGGAATCTGATATCCGTATTTCCATCTCAGCAAATTATTTTTTTTCCACAAGGGATCGTGATGTCTTTCTATGGGATCGCAGGTCTATTCATTAGCTCCTATTTGTGGTGCACAATTTCATGGAATGTAGGTAGTGGTTATGACAGATTCGATAGAAAAGAAGGAATAGTGTGTATTTTTCGTTGGGGATTTCCTGGAATAAATCGTCGCATCTTCCTTCGCTTACTTATGAGAGATATACAATCAATCAGAATGGAGGTTAAAGAGGGTCTTTATCCTCGTCGTGTCCTTTATATGGAAATCAGAGGCCAAGGAGCCATTCCCTTGACTCGTACTGATGAGTATTTTACTCCACGAGAAATTGAACAAAAAGCTGCCGAATTGGCCTATTTCTTGCGCGTACCAATTGAAGTATTTTGAAATGAACTGAAGAAAAAATTGAAAAAAACTTGCTAATTTCCTTTTTAATACAACCGTCGACTCTATCTGATATTTCTCTGAAGTACGAGTTCTATAAAAAGGTATTGAACCCATGGATCTATTTCCTATTTTTGTGTAATAATTTAGATCTCGGATCTAGAAGGAAAGGAATATAGAAATAGAATAAGGGTCCTTTTAGGATAAAAATGAAAAAAAAAAGAAAGCCTTGGTCTCCCTCCCATATATTTCATCCATAATATTTTTGCCCTGGTGGGTCTCTCTCTCATTTAATAAATGTCTGGAACCTTGGGTTACTAATTGGTGGAATACCGGGAAATCCGAAACTTTTTTGAATGATATTCAAGAGAAAAACGTTCTAGAAAGATTCATAGAATTGGAAGAACTATTCCTCTTGGATGAAATGATAAAGGAGTACCCGGAGACGCATATACAAAAACTTCGTATAGGAATACACAAGGAAACGATACAATTGGTCAAAACACACAATGAATATCATCTCCATATCATTTTGGATTTCTCGACAAATATAATTTGTTTCGCTATTCTAAGTGGTTATTTTATTCTGGGTAATGAAGAACTTGTCATTCTTAATTCTTGGATTCAGGAATTCCTCTATAACTTAAGTGACACAATAAAAGCTTTTTTGATTCTTTTAGTTACTGATTTATGGATCGGATTTCATTCGACCCATGGTTGGGAACTAATGATTGGTTCGGTCTACAACGATTTTGGATTGGTTCATAACGATCAAATTATATCTAGTCTTGTTTCCACTTTTCCAGTTATTCTAGATACAATTGTGAAATATTGGATCTTCTATTATTTAAATCGTGTATCTCCTTCACTTGTAGTTATTTATCATTCAATGAATGAATGAAGAACTCATTTGATCTCCTGATATCAATCAAATCAGAATCTTTCTTCGTATATAAAGAAAGCATTTTCAATCTTACTTAATTCTTTATACTTCTAGCTCTTCAAGGTATTCGTCCTATATTCCAGTACAATTATCCCAGTACAATGACAGACTCGTGTATAGGGAACTATACTAGCTACCTATCTAATTTATTGTAGAAATTCCGGGATCAATGATTGGACATGCAAAATAGAAATACTTTTTCTTGGGTAAAGGAACAGATGACTCAATCGATTTCTGTATCGATCATGATATATGTAATAACTCGGGCATCTATTTCAAATGCATATCCCATTTTTGCGCAGCAGGGTTATGAAAACCCACGAGAAGCAACTGGACGAATTGTATGTGCCAATTGCCATTTAGCTAATAAGCCCGTGGATATTGAAGTTCCGCAAGCCGTGCTTCCTGATACTGTATTTGAAGCAGTTGTTCGAATCCCTTATGATATGCAACTGAAACAAGTTCTTGCTAATGGTAAAAAGGGGGCTTTGAATGTGGGGGCTGTTCTTATTTTACCCGAGGGATTCGAATTAGCCCCCCCCGATCGTATTTCTCCCGAGGTGAGAGAAAAGATGGGAAATCTGTCTTTTCAGAGTTATCGTCCCAATAAAAGAAATATTCTTGTGATAGGTCCTGTTCCCGGTCAGAAATATAGTGAAATCGCCTTTCCCATTCTTTCCCCCGACCCTGCTACGAGGAAAGACGTTCACTTCTTAAAATATCCCATATATGTAGGTGGGAACAGAGGAAGGGGTCAGATTTATCCTGATGGGA